CCTTCTTGGATGAAACCAGAGCGCAAAATGCCATTGCCAAAAAGTGACAAGGTAACATTTCCATTTATTCATAAAAAGAGACGTCCCCTTTAAAGCCAGAATGGATTTTCTTTGATATCTAACATAATGCATGCAAGGTTCTTTGACCAACCATAGGTTCACCTGACAGTCCTTAACCTTACCAAAGACGTTCACAAGATGCTCTATTTTTCCATAGAAATAGATTCGTTCAAGAAGAGCTCCAGAAGATGTTGATCGTAAATGAGAAGATTGGTTACGTAAAAAGACGAAAACGGATTCGTACTCACATACATGAGAATTATATAAGAATAAAAAGAATCTTTGATTTCTTTTTGAAAAAGAGAAACCGGCTTTCTTTGTAGTAATAAGACTATTCGAATTACAATACTCGTTGAGAAAAAATCGTACTAAATGCAAAGAAGAGGCATCTTTTACGCAATAGCGAAGAGTTTGAACCAAGATTTCCACATGGACAGGGTGGGGTATTAGTATATCTAATACAAAATTTAAATGTGAAAAATTGTCCTCTAAAAAGGGAAATATTGAATGGATTGAGCGTAAATTCTGATATTTTACTATCTTTTTCTTTTTTCCTTCTAGAGAAGATATTAATTGTACAGAAAATGGAATTTCCACAATAAATGCAAACCCCTCTGATATGATTTGAGAATACAAATTCTTCTTTCGACCCCAAAATGGATTTTGGTTAGAATCATTAGGAGAAATAAGAAAATGATTCTGTTGATACATTTGAGCAATTAATCGTTTCACAATCAGTAAACTGGATTTATTCTGATAACCCAGATTTTCCGAATCCATATTTTCCGACAAAATAGATCTACTGAAAGTACGATCATGAGCAAATGCATAAATATACTCCTGAAAGATAAGTGGATATAGAAAGTCGTGTTGTTGAGATCTCTCTAGCTGTAAGATTTCCTCCATTTGAAATTCGATTTGAATTAAAGGTAGAAGGTTTTAGGGGTTATCAAATGATACATAGTGCGATACAGTCAAAACAAGGAATTCTCGTAAGAATAAATACCTCGGAGACAGGTAAACTTATCAACAGATTCTCTGCCCTTTCTTTTTTCCATTTCATTTAGTCTATGTTATAGGATAACAAGATGGTTAGAAATCTTTTATTTTTTAAACCTAATCGCTCTTTTGATTTAGGAAAAAACTTTCGTTATCAATATACTGCTTCTTTTACACACACATCTCCATTCCATAATAGAGAATGCCAATATTTAGGATTCATTAAAAAAATAGAGAATCCACTAGTGGGAGAAGAAGCTCTTCCCGTATCAGGCACTAATCTACTTTTAACGTCTAATTAGATCGGGAAATTATTCAAATTAAGAACAGAAGCTGGTTGCTTTTTCTTTCTAATAATTAATTGAAGCCATGGGGCCCTATCCATTTATTCATTCGACCCAACTTTCTTTTGTTGCGTTCCAAGAATTCGAACAAGGTTTTCTACCAATCCGATAAGAATGAAATACCCTCAGAACTCTCCATTGATACGACATGCTATTTTTTCCATTCATTCCCTTTCAGGATCAGTCGCGGTCTTCCAAACTTTACCAATGGTATGGACGAATTCCTCACTTCATCCGTATGTGTAAAAGATTCTAGCCGCACTTAAAAGCCGAGTACTCTACCGTTGAGTTAGCAACCCGAAAAAAAAGAAAAAAATATAAATGAAACATAATTTCAACTAAGGGGTGTAGAGATACACAAGAAAAATCAATGAAATTCAATTGAAACATTGAAACAAAGAGAAAGGAGATGCGCTAATCAAATCATTCAACTACCAAAGAAATTGAAAAAAACAGATTTTCGAATGGATTCGAAACAGAAAAACGAATTCATTAGATGAAAATACACGAAATTCTCAGATAAAAGAACAAGAATAGATAGAGAATTTTCAAAATGGATAGAGCACCTCTTATCGACTTTTTTTCAATCAAAAAACCTAAAAAAACATCATTTGAATTAAATCAAGGTAAAGAAAAAAAACCTATGGGGCGGAAATATATAGACCCCCCTTTCACTTATCAAGATGAATTATATTTGTTCGATACACTGTTGTCAATATAAATGTTGAGAAAAGAATACATTGGAAAAAAGCAAAATAAACTGCATTAAAATCTTTTTTAAAATGAAAAGAATTTCAATTTCACAATGCAATTAGCACTAAATATTTAATCTACATATAATACAAAAAGTCTAAATGGAAGAATTGAAAAAAAAATATCGTATTTTGTAGTCCATAATAGACGGATTTCATCAATCCAATCAATCTAAGTGGAATAAGCAAAGTGGATTCCTTTTCGGTTAGTCGAGTTCCAATGAAAACCATACAATTGAAGGAAATGTCCGAATTTTTTATTTATCGTATCAATAAACTAAGTTTTTTTTCGTTCTAGACCTCGGATTCGACGGAAGCAATGATAAATAGAATAGAACAGAAAAGGGGGGTTAAAAAAACAAGTATAGAAAAATTAGACAAAGTTCTATACAAGTTGCTACCCCCCTTGGTATTTCTTTAATTGAATTTCGTTTGATTAGACGGAAGTTCCTTAAAAACTTCCGCTTTCTTTAAAAGATTATGAACAGTTCCTGTAGGTTGAGCGCCTTTTTCAAGGAAATATAGAATAGCAGGAACATTTAAATAAGTTTGGTTCTTTATTGGATCATAAAACCCCACTTTTCTAAGGTCTTTTCCTTCTCTTCGGGATCGAACATCAATTGCAACGATTCGATAGACGGCTCATTGGGATAGATGTAGATGAAGAATACCCCCCCCTAGAACCGTATAGGAAGTTTTCTCCTCGTACGGCTCAAGAAAAAATGATTTGCTTCGAAGTTTTGTCTATGTATGCAATTCTAATATTCTAATAAATTAAATGAAAAAGAGCCTATACAATCAATTAGACTATACTATGATTTCAGTCTTTTTTTTTTCTTTTTTTTTTTCTTCCTGAAAATAAAAAAGAAACCATTCGTACTCATAACTCAAGTTGGATAACTCTCAAAGAAAATCTTTAGTCAATTTCATTTATTGAGTGGTCTTTACCCCACTTTCTTTGTCTCGTTTAAAATTCGATTTAGATTATTTAGTTTGATTCAATTATTGAGACTATCGAGACAATTAAAATGGCGTTTCCTTGTTTTTGGATCCTTATTTTAAATCATTGGGTTTAGACATTACTTCGGTGCTTTTTTTCTTAATGCTTTCAAAATGGCAGCAACATACCCCTTGTTGATTAAAGAATCATATGGACAGTTGATTCCCCGTGATACACTTTGAATCCAAAAAGTTTGATCAATTCCAACAAGTTTTGCTTTTGTTTTTGAATTGCAAACTTGCTTGAATCGGATCCTTGCAATTTCTATATATGGAAGAAGATATATTTACGAAGTTGTTCCAATTGATTGGCATTAACCCTAGATCCTTGACCCCGAGAAATGAATTAATCCTTTCTACTCGAGCTCCATCGTGAACTATTAACAACCCAACCAAAAATGAAAGGTTCGAGTGTAACAGAACAAACAATGTCGAGACAAGAGCACCTTCATTACTAGATAAATCGAAAATGGTGGATGTAAAAATCCACAACGGATCGTGTCCTTCAAGCCGCACGTTGCTTTCTACCACATCGTTTCAAACGAAGTTTTACCATAACATTCCTCTAATTTGGAACCGGTATGGAATTGATTCAATTATGGAATCATGAATAGTCATTGGTTCAGTTGTACATAGCCATCTTAATCTAGACTTTTTCTTTTCTATATGATCTATATATGATATGTATATGTAACTTCTATATATGAGATATGTGTTATGATATGTATGGGTAGGTGGAATTATTTTTCCCCAAAAGTCTTAGCACGACAGCAGCTTTAACATACATAAATCTATTTTGACATACAAAAAGAATATTTTGTTGAGATATAGAAAGAAGTAGAAATCTATAATATATAGTAGAACGAATAAGGTTTTGAATCTTCATCTTCAATTGACTCAATAGGATAGATTCAACTATTTCTACTTTTTGAATTTCTACTTTTTGAATACCAAAAACGAAATTTTTGTGATTGAACTCGAACGATACATACCGTATAAGCTAAACATTTCCTTATTTTATATGTATTTTGGTTAACGTGGAATTGAGTAATATTTCAATTCGAATCTTTTCATAAAGTGAATAATAATAATAAGGGATAGGATAAATCATCCCTGCCTCAACCATTACATCGATTTCCAATTTTTCATTCGAGCCAAACACGAAATACCTAATCAAAACTGGATATGCTCTGGGACGGAAGGATTCGAACCTCCGAATAGCGGGACCAAAACCCGATGCCTTACCGCTTGGCCACGCCCCATTTCAATTTCGAATGCACACTAAGAAACAATAATCTTGTTATTGGTTATTTGTCAATTCCAGTCCAAATATCTATATATCTATAGAATAGATTGGTACTAGGATTTTGATACATATAGATATATAATTCAACTTACTTTATTGATCATTACATAGAATTCAATTAAGATATTGTATGAAAGTATGATTTCTTCTATTCTCCTTTGAGAATTGGAGGATTTTTGATTGGGTGGGTTCAAAGAAAAAGAAGGATTTTTTGTCTACCTTACTTACTTTCTTCCTTTTTCCTTATCTCAAAAACTCAATCAAATTGCAATTATCTCCAAGAACAAAATGTCTGCTATGCTTAATACCGTTAGTTTGATCTGTATTAATTCTGCCCTTTATTCGAGTAGTTTTTTCTTCGGCAAATTGCCCGAAGCCTATGCTTTTTTGAATCCAATCGTAGATATTATGCCAGTCATCCCTTTGTTTTTTTTTCTCTTAGCTTTTGTTTGGCAAGCTGCTGTAAGTTTTCGATGAGATCTTTAATAAAAATATCCTAGAAAATGCATGATTTCTTCGCGAAAAAATTCTAACAATTGA